CCTGTAGAGATTTCTCGATTTCGAAATGTCTCAAAACCTGGGGTAGTAAAAAAAAGCGGGATACTGTATTTCCGGGATTGGATTTCATATTCGAATGAACCTCGTAATCGTAAGAAAGTAGGTTTTTTTACTACGGGCCTAGCAAAAGAAAAATCGAGATAGGTTCCCATCGAATGGGATTCCCCCCTAAAAAATCGGACGTGAAGGTTTCCTCTCATCCGGCTAAAGTAGTTATACCAAATAAAGAAAGGGGTTCTTATTTTTAAACTTTGTTCAAAAAAACCCTACAAAAAGCTACTCCTTACTCAAGTTCCCAGTAAGGACCAATCTTTCATTGATTCATTCTTTTTTGACTTTAACAACTTTCTGAATTACTTTCAAATGGAAATGTGAAATTATTGAGTAGTCTACTTCCCCTCAAATAATGAATCCTCTTAAAGGAATATTTTGGGATTCATAAGGGATTTACTTGTCTATATATCGTTCCATTCGATCTTTTAGGCCCCCACTCACCTCGATGGTTATGCCGTAATGCCCCTTGAAGCATATATGCGATAGATAGACTCCTGTCACCATGCCATATTTGTTTGCTTGAACAGAACTTCTCTCTAAAAGAAACGGAATAGCCAATTCGTAGAATTGGTCTTTTTTTTTCACGAGGTATAACGAGCAATTCCTATTTATCTCTTACGGAATCGGCCATGGATCAATACCCCTTCCATTTGGAAGTATTGAATACGCCCATAATTCTGAGCTTCATGTTACTCCTCCAAAGACACATGTCAGAATCGGGGGCATCCCAATCAGATTGAATGGGATGACAGTTTCTTATTATGAATCTGTAAAATGAAAATTTCGATCAAATCACACATCGCAGTATACTAGGCCTTCTAATTCCTTAAGAGGTTTATCTAAAAGATTCGCAATATAACTAGGAAGACGTTTCAAATACCACACATGAGTCACTGGACATGCGAGTTTGATGTATCCCATTTGATATCTTCGTATCCGAGAATCCACAAATTCCACCCCACATTGTTCACAAAATTTCGGGTCTTCTTTTTCAGCCCTGATTACTCTATAATTTCCACAAGCACAAATTCCACTTTTTATAGGTCCAGAGATTCTTTCACAAAACAATCCATCTCTTTCCGGTTTATTGGTTTTGTAATGAAAAGTATAGGGTTTTGTCACCTCTCCAACTATCTCTCCATTAGGTAGGATTTTGTTGGCCCAAGCCTTTATTTGTTGAGGAGAAACTGGTCCAATTCGAAGTTGTTGATGTTTATACCGATCGATCATAGAATAGAAATTCTGATTCATTCAGATCAAGCTTCCTTCCTATTGATCTGGAAATTCTTCTCAGATACAAGGAAATGATTCAGTTCCAGAGCCAAAGACCGTAGTTCTCGAACGAGCAATCGAAAAGATTCTGGAGCATCCTCTGGGTTAGGTAGTGTTCCTCCAATGATCGTAGCACCAAGTACTTCTTGACGAGTTCTAATATGATCAGATTTATAAGTAAGCATCTCTTGTAAAATATGAGCAACACCAAATCCCTCTAGAGCCCAAACTTCCATTTCTCCTACTCGTTGTCCTCCTTGCTTGGCCCTTCCTCTAAGGGGTTGTTGTGTAACAAGTGTGTAATGTCCACTGGAACGCCCATGGATTTTATCATCAACTTGATGAATTAATTTCAGGATATAGGACTTTCCTATTAGAACAGGCTGTTCAAAAGGATCTCCTGTTCTTCCATCAAATATTCTGCTTTTTCCCGGATACTCGGGTTCAAATACCCATGGATTTTTTGTTTGTTTACTGGCTTCATATAATTCAGGAAACACTAGTTTTCTCGACGAATCTTGCTCATATCTCTCATCAAAAGGTGCTATTCTATAATGTCTCTTTAGAAGATCCCCAGCTAACCCGAGTGAGCATTCAAATATCTGTCCCACATTCATTCGTGAGGGTACTCCTAATGGGTTGAAGACCATATCAACAGTTGTTCCATCTTGCAAATAGGGCATATCTTGTCTAGGCAAAATTTTAGAAATGATACCTTTATTCCCATGTCTTCCAGCGACTTTATCACCTACTTTGATTTCACGTTTCTGTGAAATATATACACGAATTATTTCTGAATTATAACTAGAATCCCCTTTTTTCTTTTTCTGGATCCATCTCACATCAATAACGCGACCCCTTCCACCTACACTTATAGGTAGTTTTAAAGAAGTTTCTTTTGCCGTGGATACCTGAATGCCAAGTATGGCTCGTAATAATCTATCCTCGGGGGCATACGAGGATTCGTTCGCTGTTTGAGGCGTTAATTTACCTACTAAAATATCACCTGCTTCTATCCAAGATCCCAGCATCACAATTCCATTTCTGTCTAAATTGCGGAGTAAATGAGCCTCTAAATGCGGTATTTCTTTAGTGATTCTTTCAGGACCTTGGCTTGTCACATGAGTCTTAATTTCATATTTTCGGATGTGAAAAGAAGTATAAATATCTTCATATACCAGACGTTCGCTAATTAGTACTGCGTCTTCAGAATTGTAACCTTCCCATGGCATATGAGCTACTAATACGTTTTTTCCTAAGGCGAGTTCCCCGCTAACCGTAGCCGCACCGTCCGCTAAAATTTGTCCCTTTTTAATGTATTTACCTCGTTGAACCTTAGGTTTTTGATGCATACAAGTGTTTTTGTTAGAACATTGATACATAACTAATGGAATGTTTATAGTGTCACCATTACTTGAGAAAACAATCTTGTGAGTATCCGTATAAATGATCTTTCCCTCGTGTTCGGCTATAACTGAAAGCCCTGAATCTAGAGCCGTTTGGCGTTCCAGCCCAGTCCCAACAATGCACTTCTCGGACCGAGAAAGCGGAACTGCTTGGCGCTGCATATTAGAACTCATTAAAGCCCGATTTGCATCATTATGCTCGATAAAAGGAATAAGGGAAGCTCCAATAGAAAAATATTGGAAGGGAAAAATGCTTCTAAGATGAATCTGTTCCCATGCAATACTTAGGAATTCTTGACGATATCGAGCTGGAACAACCTGTTCTTCCTGAATACCCCGATTCAAGGCCAAAGAATTTCCTGCTGCTATCATATAATATTCATCTCTACTTGGTGATAAATAAATCATCTGCGTCTCTTTTGATTTATCAGATATTTCATAAAACGGACTATCTATAGATCCCCAATGACCAATTCTCACATGAATTGCTAAGGATCCAATAAGACCAACATTGATTCCTTCGGACGTGTCAATTGGGCAAATACGCCCATAGTGGCTCGGATGTATATCTCGTATCCGAAAACTAGCAGTTCGTCCTGTCAATCCTCCAGGACCCAAATAACTCAACTTTCGCCCATGAACGGTTTGTGTCAATGGATTAGTTCGATCAAAAACTTGAGATAAGGGGTGTAGGCCAAAAAACGATTCAAAAGTGGTTGTTAATGAGGTTGAAGTTACCAAATTTTCAGGAGTCGGTATCAATTTATGTCTGATTGCTCCACATATAGTTCTTTGAACCGCATTTTCTAAACGAACAAGAGCCAATCCGAATTGATCCTGTAACAGATCTGCTACAGAACGAATACGTTTATTTTTTAAGTGATTCATATCGTCAAGTGTGCCCATTCCAAATTTCATTCCGATCAAATGATCCGTAGCAGCCAATACATCTCGCGGTAACAAAAATGTATTGTTCTGAGGTATATCAAGATTTAGTCTCCGATTCATATTTCGTCGACCAATCTTTCCTAATTCACACCTTTGTTGAAAAAATTTATTTTGTAATTCCTTACATAAGGACTCAGAAAATACTGGATCCCCATCTACACAAGCAAATTGTTGATAAAACTCCAAAATAGCATTTTCTTTTGAACCAATCGTGTTTTTCTCGTTATCATTCGGGAAAGACAAGAAAACCTCAGGGTAACAAACATTATCTAGAATTTCTCTTAGATTCGAACCCATAGCTGATGATAGAACTAGAATAGATATTTTTTGTTTCCTACTCACACGGGCCCATATCCTTTCTTTTCCATCAATTTCTAATTCTAATCTTCCTCCCCAATCTGATATTATAGTACTGGTATAGACAGAAATTTCTTTATGGTCCAATTCTGAACGGTAGTAAATACCGGGGCTTTGCAATATTTGATTGATTACAATTCTGTATATTCCATTTACTATAAAAGTTCCCAGGGAATTCATTAGAGGAATGTTTCCAATAAAAACGGTTTGTTCTTGCATATCTCTACCGCTTTTCCAAATTAATCCCGCGGGGACATATAATTCAGAAGAATATGTGAGTGATTCAGACACAGCATCTCTTTCTTTTATCAAGGGTTCTACCAATTGATATCGTTCCACAAATAATTTAAATTCAATTTCTTGATCTGTATCTTCAATTTTTGGAAACTTATCCAATTCTTCCGTCAAGCCTTGATTAATGAACCTAAAAAATCCCTCAAATTGGATCTGACTAAATCCAGGTATTGTGGACATTCCCTCATTTCTATTACGGAGCATCTTAATCTTAAGTTTCCTCTTTATAGAATAAATCCCATTATTGTAGTATTGGCTCACTCTTCATCGAACTAACCATCCGGATCGATCTAGCAATGATGGAATGTATATTATGTTTACTGAATCACATGAAATTTGAGCCAACTCCATATCTATATTTTATATGTATGAACGGAGACAAGATGGAGGAATGAAGATAATTTTCGGCACAAGTTAGAATTTGCGACAGGTACAAATAGAAATGAATTGATAAAACACCCCCCCCAAAAAAAAAATCTGCCACTCACATTACACTTATAGAGTCTTATATAGAATATAAAAATTGATCCAATTTCTGCCTATTATTATGATATTACGATCAGATTGGGTACCAAAAAAATAAATGGATTCACGATTTCATCCGCTTTTCTATTCATTAGAGAAGATATTCAATGACAAATTGAAGCACGATAATTCTCTACAGGTATATGTGCATAAGAGAGACTCAACTCGGTATCTATCTGTTCTGTGTAACAATTTTTGTTCTGGGGTTTACATATACACATATATGTTGTTATAATTGAGATTGAAAAGGATTTCAATTCTTTTTTAAAAAGAATTGATTAGTCGTAAATCAATTTTCTTTATGCCATTAAGGAAATACGATTTGAGATACAAATTTAAGAATCGTTCACTAATTCAAAGAAAATCAAAAATAGATTTCCGACTGAAAAATTCAGGGCAGGAACCATTACCCATTTTCTTTGAATAAAAAAAAAAAAATGACTAATTATTAATTATTATAGTAATTAGTATAGTAATAGTATTAGTAATAGAATATATATAATAGAATATAGATAAAATTTTTTAATAGTATTAAATTTTTTAATAGTATTAGTATTTAATAGTATTAGTAATAGAATATATATAATAGAATATAGATAGAATATAGATAAAATTTTTATCCATTTTTGATCGAATTTGGCGGCATGGCCAAGTGGTAAGGCGGGGGACTGCAAATCCTTTATCCCCAGTTCAAATCCGGGTGTCGCCTGATGAACAAATTGGGATTTATTATCCTGCTGATTTAATCGACGAATTCTTGTTCCGCAATCTGAGGGTTTCTAAAGGACACTCCTTTTTTGTTCCTAGGATTGAAGAGGAGATTATACGAAAGACGATGAAGACTTCCTAATTATCTTACACTACCTATACTAAGGTAGTGTCTACTAACTCTGTCTGGAATTAGATTGGATAGGACGATAGGAAATCCATTTATAGGAAGTTTTGAAAGGACTGAACTGAAGATATCCAGACTCACGAGAGGCTCTGAGTGCTCAGACATTCAATGTGAATGGTTGGTCGGCTCTTATTCTTATAGAGTAAAACTAAAACGTTGAAAAACCAAAAATTGTATTTGCCGGGGGATTACAAAAAAAAAAGAATGTATGTAATAGCGGTAGTGGCGTTTCCTGATTCTTTCACAGAAAGACAATAAGACTTATAAAAAATCGGAAATAAAATATAGGTATCTGAGAAAATAGATAGTTATCTATCTTGATGGTATATTTGTATGCCTTTTCTTTTGTTTATGAAAGAAAGGTAACAAAACAATAGGTCTTACTATTCCTACATCTTACATTAGAGGCATTCCTTTGATATTTCCTAAGAAAGGGTGTGTTGTGTGTATCGTATTTGTGCTTAATGCTTCCCGATTCTACCAGAAATCCAATAAGATAGGATTTGTTATGATTGGGTTCATTGGATTGGTTCATCAATCGCCTTAAGTCAGAATTCTATTTTGACTCTGCGCCATTGATTCCACTATGATTATTGATCAATAATGGAATAATTCCTTGATAGAAATAGGGGACATAATTTACATGGATATAGTAAGTCTCGCTTGGGCTGCTTTAATGGTAGTCTTTACATTTTCCCTTTCACTCGTAGTATGGGGGAGGAGTGGACTCTAGGGGTACTACTAATTGAGTAATCGAATTGTATCAATTGTTTAATTAATCGTTTTGCGAAGACTTCCAAAAATGTCTCTGTTTCAAAATTATACTGGAATGAATACAGTCATGAATAATAACCATTCTATCAAACAATGAATGATTACCATAGTTATATTTATATTTAGAAAATAAAATCTACGCATGATAGGAAATTTCTTCCACTTCCAACCAAATTATTCCTAAATATTCTATTTTGATGAACCGGCTTTTACCAGAATTATGGATATTACAATGAGAAAACCAATCCCTGTGTGTTTTTTTTTCTTTACTTTTACTGTTCTAAGTCTAAGAGAAAGTAATTCTCTTATTATGGCGATACATACTTTCTACCGGAAGCAACTAGTAGTTGTCCGCGGAAGTCGAGGTCCTACACATAATCAAATTAGATCTTTCTTTCATTAAGCGATCCACATATCAAGTCAAGCATTTCACCTTTCTTTTACTATGTAATATATATATTAATATAAAGAAATAGTATACTAGATAGTGTGTAGAAAGAACTATATATAGTTCTTTCTACACACTATCTCAGACACTTCTGATTCCAGCCCGATCATTTCACTTAATTTCAGACTTGGAGTTTGAATCCCTTTCTTTCATTTCTTCAATCATTGATAAGAACTAAACTAATAATTCAAATTTCATTCAAATTAATTATTTTGACTGACTGTTTTTACGTAGATGATAAGTAAAAAAGCAGTAGGAACTAGAATGAACAGTGCAGTAGCAATAAATGCGAGAATATTGACTTCCATAATCTCATTGTGTTTTTTTTTTGCTTCGCAATAACTCGGGATCTAATCCCATAGAGATGATAAATTTGACTCCTGTAAATTCAATAGTATAAATTCTATAATGATGATACTGAATAGTATCAATATTATGAATAACAATATAGCTGATCTATCAAATCGATTAATCGTCGAGAATTGAATAGTATAACATAGGAAGATCCT